AGTCATATTTCGATTTCTAATTATCTATTAGAATTGAATTGATTTATCATTTTCTTTATCAAAAATAAATAAATCAAATTTATTGAATTCAAATTAATTTATAATAATTTCAATTCTTTTTTTTTTTCATTTTCTTATTTCTATTTTATAGGAATAAATAATTCAAAAAAATCATTCAATAATGAAATGAAAATATATAAAAATGAAAAAAAATAATTAAATAAAATTAATGTCATATTCATATATTAAGATCCGGGTAGAATATTATTTCTTCTATTGATTAGATATGGAAACAGAGTGTATTGACCTATTTATTTTATTATCTCTCCCTGTACGAGAAGATTGGATTCAATGCGGTGAATTGTGAGGAACCCTTATATATAACAACGCATAGGTTCCTATACCTAAATTAGGGATTTAGGATCAATTCATTCTCTGTTCAAACGGATCCCCAATCTTATTGCATACATAAAGTTAGCACAGCATCAGTAGAATTCGAATTTTGAATGATGAGCAATTGGGTTTGAGTCTATTAGTTGGGCTCATGTCATGATTTTTACTTCAAAAAATTGACCTTTCTTTAGGTATACCAAAGAAAGGTAGTATCACTAATTCTTTGATCGTGGGCAGGAAACCAGTAAAAATGTGTATGTAATTCACCCACGAAAATTACTGAAAAAGAAGTGGGTTTGTTTATCCGAAATTTTTTAAATGCCAATTGGTTCCATTGAAATGCATTTTTTTTAGTTTGATGTTCCGAACGATCCCCATGAGCGAGAATGTGGGAATGATTCTATTTCAATGGAACAACCAACCGGCCAGCTACAAACAACAAATAATAATGAATGAGAAAAAAAAAAACTATATTATGTACAAAAGTACAAAATAAAAAGTACATAAAAAATTTTTAATGTTAATTTTTTGTTATTATTAACATTAATGAAAAATTAGGGCTATACGGACTCGAACCGTAGACCTTCTCGGTAAAACAGATCAAACTTATTATTATCGAAATGATTCGAACTGTTTCAAAGACCCAACATGCATTTTTTTTTGCATTGGGCTCTTTCATCAACTGATATAAATATCAGCGAGTCCGCCATCCTTTTTCTTAACCGAAAAATAATGAGATGGTTCCGCGTGCTCTGATTCTTTATTTTTATTCAGTAGCAATACCAAAGTGTTTCAAAAAAGAGTTATCTTGACGTAGGTCTGCCTTCGGCCTAGATCAACCTAAGTTAAGTTAAATGGAGTCTCTATCGCTATGCTCTGCCCAAAGCGTCAAATATGAAACTTCATACACCTTCAAGTTCATAGGACGAAAAGAGATTTTTTTGAGGTCCTTATACTCATTATGCCTAGCATTGAATGGACTGGATATTTACCTTATCAATTATCAAATCACTGATGATGATGGGTTCTATTTGGCGCCCAAATTGGCACCTCAATTAGACCAACCAACCGTTTGTCAGGCTATTGTTCTCTTGTTCCTTCGAATCCATGGAGTAAGACATCGATTTTTACTAAGATAAATTCTGTTGATTACATGATGGACTCCTCTGAAAAAAACATTGGCGCGCGTGTAAACGAGGTGCTCTACCTAACTGAGCTATAGCCCTTGTGTTCTTGTGTTTGTGATAAATATTTTATCATGTATATCATTTCTTGTCAAGGCGAATATTGCATGATCCGACATGATAGCTCTCTGATCTGTTTCCTGCCGGGTATTGCTTAGAAGGAATATTCCATCTATAATCTATCGATGTGACAGGTTCCTTTTGTTTCTCTTTATGATGATAAATGACCTACTTAACCCAGTGGTTAGAGTATTGCTTTCATACGGCAGGAGTCATTGGTTCAAATCCAATAGTAGGTAGAGCTTATTAGATACCGCAGTAAGTGGTATCTAATAAGTATTTCTACTCATACTCACTTATTTTTTTTTGTATCTTTTCCATACCCCACTACTCGTATTCTATTTTATTTCTTTTTATTGAATCTTTTTTTGTTGCATCAAAATCTGATTACACTTAATTGGATTCAATCGGCAGAATCAAAATATGGTGTATAAACAGAACTTCTTTTTATTATTATTATTAGGACGCACCCAAAACAACTAGTTATGAGCATTGATAGCCTCTACTCGCGTCCTAGCTCGTCTGAGAGCTAAATTTGCCTCAATTGTTTGTCTCTTGCCTTCCGCGCTCCTCAAGTTAGCTTCAGTTATTTCAAGAGTTTGTTGAGCTTCTTGCGGATCAATGTCACTACCCCTTTCTGCATCATTTACTAAAATAGTAATTTCATTATTGCCTATTCTAGCGAAACCGCCCATCAGAGCTATTGTTAACCATTGGTCGTTAAGACGTATTCTCAAAATGCCTATATCTACAGCCGTGGCAATAGGTGCGTGATTTGGTAATACACCAATTTGGCCACTATTAGTCGATAAAATAATTTCTTTCACTTCTGAATTCCAAACAATTCGATTAGGAGTCAGTAC